AGGTAAATATCCTGGTGTTGTCCCCTGTTGGGGCACAGGTTTCAGCAGGAGTTTGGCTCGTGCTTATAAATAGTGTATTTCTTGAGGTTTTGTTTTGCACCTTTCGAAGTTGGGGTGGTGTTGGGGATACTTGAAATAATCTAAATAATAGTATTTTGATCATGAAGGGGGAAATAGTTGGAGCGCGGGGGTGGACCACTGTTATTTTAGGGTTAAAAATTAACATTATTACAATAATTGGTAAGTTTGTGGTGGGTCACCGCTACTTTAGGGTTGAGAATCAACAGTGTTGTAGTAATGGAAAGTCTGGGGTGGACCACTGTTATTTTAGGGTTAAAAGTAGTTATCTTTCTAAGCTACCAGAAGTTTGTCCTGTTTCCGGGGGTTTTCAGGGGTCTTAGCAACTTCAGGGGCGTAGGGGGGTAGGGGGGGTTTTCGCGCGAAAAAAAGGGGGCATCGTGGGGAAGATAGAATAAACAAGCACATCCTTATGCACTTGATATCTATTAATGTTATCCTTCTAATAAAGTTTTATTACATGGATACTATGTACGGCGAGTGCAAGAAAAGTGCTCACCCTTTGAACGTTTCGGTTGGCTGGATGCACTCTGAAATGCCAAGTGAAAGGAAAAAAAAAAAGAGAACCCCTTACCCGCTGGAGTGAACGCCCGGCTTGCTGGGTAACGAGTCGTATGTATTATCAACATTAACTTATGTAAGCGTCGATGAAAGTGTGGGGAATAAATCGATTTATGGCCCTGAAGTAGGAACCAAATGCCAGGAATAAATCACGGAGTGAAACCCCCACAATTTTTGTCCCTCACCTTCAATAACCGTTATCATTAAGGAATCACCGGTTGGTAGGCTCTTACTACATACATATTTGGCGTGAAGAGATTTTGAGTCTTGGTATAACTCGACTGATGAGCGTTGTGTTCGGTCTTAAATCTCGGCCGGTCCTCGATTTTTACTAATGTAAGGTTAGTGTACTCTTAGGTTTTAGTCTTTCTTAGTTAAAAGTGGTGATGAATGAGTGCTATGTTACTAGATTAGGTTATTATACATGAATGTCCTAGTTCATTATATAAAATGGTTACTATAAATATATGGTGTTATTACATACATGTACATGAAAAATCTTCATTGTACATGTACTGTGGCGCAAAGAATAGTTTAGTGCTAGAATCCTAGCTTTGGGAGTTAGGGGTAGGAGTTGAAATCTCCTTTCTTTGAAGCAGTAGGGGGGATTTTAACCTCCGACGGTCAGTTTACAAGACTGGGGCTCTGGACGCTGAGCTACTAGTGCATTTTCATCCAAGGACTTTATTTTCCATTAAGCCTGCTGTTGGGATCAGGACTAGGAAAAGGGAGAAGTAGATGAGAGATGCTACTTGTCCAATGATAACGAAGGGGTGTTCTACGGGTATTCCTCCAATTCAGGTCAGAATTATAACGTCGGCTACTAGAGACCAGAATAGGAATTGTGTTACAGGACGAAACATCAGGCTGCGTTGTTTTGAAGTGTGGAGAAAGGGGACGAGCATGAGAACGAGGATGGAGAATAGAAGAGCAAGTACACCGCCAAGCTTGTTTGGGATGGAGCGCAGAATAGCGTACGCAAAGAGGAAGTATCATTCTGGCTTGATATGTGGTGGCGTGACGAGTGGGTTTGCAGGCGTGAAGTTGTCCGGGTCTCCTAGGAGATTCGGGGAAAATAGGGCGAGCGAAGCCAGTGCAGTGAGAAGGACTGCAAAGCCTAAGAGGTCCTTGTATGTGAAGTAAGGGTGGAAGGGGACTTTATCAGAGTCTGAGTTTAGTCCGGTGGGGTTATTTGAGCCAGTCTCGTGGAGGAAGAGTAGATGAATGACTGTTGCGGCTGCAATGATAAATGGGAAAAGGAAGTGGAATGCAAAGAATCGGGTGAGGGTGGCATTATCTACAGAAAAGCCACCTCAGATTCATTGGACTAGTGTGCCCCCAACATAAGGGACGGCGGACAAGAGGTTGGTAATGACGGTTGCACCTCAAAATGACATCTGTCCTCAAGGGAGGACGTATCCAACGAAGGCGGTCATTATAACGAGAAGTAGCAGTACAACTCCAATAGTTCATGTTTCTTTGTAGAGGTAAGAGCCATAGTATAAACCTCGGCCAATATGAAGGTAGATGCAAATGAAAAAGAATGATGCGCCATTGGCATGAATGCTTCGGATAAGTCAGCCGTAGTTGACGTCCCGACAGATGTGTGCGACGGAGGTAAAGGCAGTAGCAATGTCAGATGTGTAGTGTATGGCTAAGAATAAGCCGGTGGCAATCTGGGTTACTAAACAGAGTCCTAAGAGGGACCCAAAGTTTCACCAGACAGAGATGTTTGAGGGGGCTGGGAGATCGACTAAAGCATCGTTTGCGATTTTAAGAAGGGGGTGGGATTTACGGAGATTGGCCATTAGGGTTCTTGTAGTTGAATAACAACGGTGGTTTTTCAAGCCATTAGTCCTGGTTAAAGTCCTGGCAGGAATTATGACTTTTGTTATATATTTAGTTTTATTTTCTCTTGTATTGGGGTTAGTTGCAGTTGCTTCTAATCCGTCCCCCTACTTTGCTGCTTTGGGCTTGGTTGTGGTAGCTGGCATGGGGTGTGGTGTACTAGTCGGGCATGGGGGGCCCTTTTTGTCCTTAGTTCTTTTTCTAATTTACTTGGGCGGGATGTTAGTTGTGTTTGCATATTCAGCAGCGTTAGCTGCTGAGCCATACCCCGAGAGCTGAGGTAGTTGGTCGGTAATGGTATATGGGGTTGTTTATGTGGTGGGGGTAGTGTCAGTCTCTGGGTTGTTCTGAGGGGGGTGGTATGAGTCGTCGTGAGTTTTAGTAGATGAACTGGCCGAATTCTCCGTATTTCGGGGTGATATTGGAGGGGTGGCTATAATATACTCCTCTGGGGGATGATTATTAATTATTAGTGCATGGGTGCTGCTTCTCACCTTGTTTGTAGTCCTTGAGTTAACTCGTGGTCTAAGTCGAGGGGCGTTGCGAGCGGTTTAGGGGATGAGTGTTGGGATTATAAGGGCTAGTGTTAAAAGGAAAAGGGTTAGATACGTTTTGATTATTCCTCGTTGGATATTACTTGTAGAAGAGACCAAGGGAAGGTTAGAGGATACAATGGCTTTTGGGCCTGCTTTCTCTAGTCAGGTTTGATCTACTATTTGGTTGGCGATGTCTTGGCCCAGGACCAGGCCCAATTTAGGGGTTAGGCGATGTACAACGGCAGGGAAGAAGCCTAGTATGTTGGAGAAGTTGTGTACGTTTAAGATTGGGGCTGATTTAAATTGTTTGTTGGTCAACATGGCGAGTTCTATAGCAACGAGTAGGCCTAGGATTGTAACTGCGAGGGCGGCTAGTTTAAGAAGGGGAGGCATAGATATTACAGGTGTTTTTAGGGGTGTGATGTTTGAGGTAATTAGTAGCCCTGCAACGATGCTGCCTCATGCTAGTCGTTTAAGTGGGTTAATCACTGCTGGGTTGTTTTCGTTAATTGGGGAGAGAGGGCTAAATCGGGGGTGGCCCATAGGCACAAAGAAAATTACCCGGAAGCTGTAGATTGCTGTGAAAGATGTGGCCAGGAGAGTGAGGGTTAGGGCTCAGGCGTTTAGGTGGGATGTGTTTAGTGCTTCGATGATGGCATCTTTAGAGAAGAAGCCGGCTAAGAAGGGGGTACCTGTAAGTGCGAGGCTGCCGATTGTTAGGCAAGATGATGTAAAAGGTGCAAGGTGGTGCATGCCGCCTATTTTTCGGATGTCTTGCTCGTCGTTTAGGCTGTGGATGATAGACCCCGAACAAAGAAATAGTATGGCTTTAAAGAAGGCGTGTGTACAGATGTGAAGAAATGCTAGTTGGGGTTGGTTTAGTCCAATGGTTACCATCATAAGTCCCAGCTGGCTTGATGTAGAGAATGCGACGATTTTTTTAATGTCGTTCTGGGTGAGGGCACAAGTTGCAGTGAATAGCGTCGTAAGGGCGCCAAGACAAAGACAGGTTGTGAGGGCAGTCGGGTTATTTTCCAGAAGGGGGCTCATTCGTACTAGCAGGAAAATGCCGGCAACAACTATAGTGCTGGAATGAAGTAGGGCAGATACCGGTGTAGGACCCTCCATGGCTGAGGGTAGCCATGGGTGGAGTCCAAACTGAGCTGACTTCCCAGTTGCTGCAACGATTAGTCCGAGGAGGGGGTAGGTTAAGTCCATGTCTTTGGAGGTTGCAAAGATTTGTTGTATTTCTCAGGAGTTTAGGTTTGTTGCTATTCAAGCCATGGCGAAGATAAGGCCGATATCTCCGACCCGGTTGTATAGGACTGCTTGAAGTGCTGCAGTGTTAGCGTCCGCCCGTCCATACCACCATCCGATGAGGAGGAATGATATGATTCCGACACCTTCTCAACCGATAAAGAGTTGAAATATGTTGTTTGCGGTTACTAGGATGATTATGGCAATTAGGAATGTTAGAAGGTACTTAAAAAAGCGGTTCACGTGTGGGTCGGCGTGCATGTATCATGATGCAAACTCTAGAATAGACCAAGTGACGTAAAGGGCGATTGGCGTAAAAATAATTGAATAAAAGTCAAATTTTAGGCTAATGTTGATGTCGAAGGTGTTTGTGTTTATTCAGGTTCAATTGGTAACAATTGTTTCGGCACCTTCATTGAGAAACAGGGCCAGGGGTAAGAGGCTAACAAAGAAAGCTATTTTTACAGCTGTTTTGACATGGGATGTTGCCCATTGAGGGCCCCGGGGTGTCGGATGAATTGTGGTGACCAGGGGGTAGGCTAGTAATGCAAAGATTGTAACCAAGCTTGATGAGATCATTAGGGAGGTGGGGTGCATAGCTGCTACTTGGATTTGCACCAAGAGTTTTTGGTTCCTAAGACCAACGGATGAGCTGTTATCCTTTAGGAGCCCTTCGAGTGAGCCTGGGGGTCCAACCAAGGTCGTGGGAATTAGCAGTTCCCATTGCTGCGAGCCTCTCTCGGTGGGAAAAGGGATTTTAACCCTTATTTCTAGAATCACAATCTAATGTTTTTGTTAAAACTATACCTACAGGCAGTTCAACCTCAAATTAGTTCGGGCTTAAGCACGAGAAGAATAAGAGGAATAAGATGAAGTGCAATAAGAAGGTGTTCTCGGGTGTGTGATGGTTCAAGTGCAATTACATGTGTTGGGAGAGGACCTCGTTGGGTCATTAAGAACATGTAGAGGCTATAACCGGCTGTGATAAGAGTGCCGGAGCCCGTTAATGCCAGGGTTCATCAGGATCAGTTAAAAAGAGAAGTAATAATTATGAGTTCCCCCATCAGGTTTGGCAGGGGAGGTAGGGCGAGGTTAGCTAGGCTAGAGATAAATCACCAAGTGGCCATTAGAGGCAAGGCCACTTGAAGCCCTCGTGCCAGGACCATTGTGCGGCTGTGAGTTCGTTCATAGTTTGTGTTTGCGAGGCAGAACAGGGCTGAGGAGGTAAGACCATGTGCAATCATAAGGGTAAGTGCCCCCGTGAGACCTCAGGGTGATTGAATGAGAATCCCTCCGGCTACCAGACCCATGTGGCTGACGGATGAGTAGGCAATTAGGGACTTGAGGTCTGTTTGGCGTAGACAAATTGAGCCAGTCATGATTACACCCCAGAGTGCAAAGACAATGAATGGGTAGCTTAATTCTTTAGTTAGAGGCTCTAGCATTGTTATTATACGAATTATGCCGTAGCCCCCTAGTTTTAATAGGACAGCTGCAAGGATCATTGAGCCTGCAATTGGGGCTTCAACGTGTGCTTTAGGAAGTCATAAGTGAACACCATAGAGTGGTATCTTAACCAGGAAGGCTAAAAGACAGCCTGCTCACCATAATTTGTCCGCGTAGGATGAGAGGGCTAGTGGGTCCCCGTAGTGTAGTGTTAGTAATGAGAGAGTCCCGGATGTGTTTTGGAGTAAAAGTAAGGCGACAAGAAGAGGAAGGGAGCCTGCGAGTGTGTAGAAGAGGAAATAGGTTCCCGCATTTAGGCGTTCGGTCTGATTACCTCAGCGGGTAATGATGATAAGTGTGGGGATGAGAGTAGCCTCAAATATTACGTAGAACATGATTAGTTCAGTGGCGCTAAATGCTAAGATTAGAAAAAACTGGAGTGAGGCGAGAAGTGTGATGTACATGCGTTGTCGGCCGAGGGGTTCGGAAGCTGTGTGCTTTTGGCTCGCCAGGATTATCAACGGAAGGAGCCAGCAGGTGAGGACAAGGAGCGGGGTTGATAGGGCGTCAGTGGCCATGAACAGGTTGAGTGAGGATCAGCCGGTTTCTGAGAGGTTTTTCAGTCATGACAGGCTAATAAGGGAAATGCAGAAGCTATACAACAAAGTTATGGGTCACAGCCAGTTGGGTTTAAGCAGTCAGGCTGTTGGAATTAGCATGAATGTTGGGATTAGAATTTTTAGCATTGGAGGAGGTTTAGGCTTTGTAGTCGGTCAGTTCCGTGGGTTCGGGCAGTGGCAACTAGAAGGGCGAGCCCGGCGCTTGCTTCGCAGGCTGAAAATGCAAGGAGGAGCATGGGAGATGCCGAAAAGTTGGTTGAGTCTAGTTGAAGTGTTCACAGAGAGAGGGCAACAAATAGGGATAGTATTATCCCTTCAAGGCACAATAGGGCGGAGAGGAGGTGGAACCGGTGGAATGCCAGGCCTGTTAAACCTAGAAAAAAGGCTGAGGAGAAGGCAAAGTGTGTGGGGGTCATTAAGCGGTTGCGGATTTAAACCACAAGTTTTTGAGCCGAAATCAAATGTTTTTCTTAGACTAACCACCTATTCAGCCCATTCTAGGCCTCCTTGCATTCACTCGTAGATGAGGCCAAGGGTTAGCAGGGATAGGACGGCTGTAGCTCAGGTAAATGTAAGCAGAGGAGATGCTAGTTGGTCTCCCCAGGGGAGGGGAAGGAGAAGAGCAATCTCTAAGTCGAAGAGAAGAAAGAGGATTGCGATGAGGAAGAATCGTAGGGAGAAAGGTAGTCGGGCGGAACCTATGGGGTCAAAGCCACACTCGTATGGTGAGAGTTTCTCATGATCTGGTGTAATTTGGGGGAGTCAGAAGGATACAATGGCAAGTACCGTTGAGAGGAGGGCGGTAATTGTAATGATGGTTAGAAGAAGGCTCATTATCTTCCCTTGGATTTTAACCAAGACCAGGTGATTGGAAGTCACTTATACTAGATTTGATACTAGGAAGATTAAGATCCTCATCAGTAAATAGAGATATAGAGGAAGAGTCAGACGACGTCTACGAAGTGTCAGTATCATGCGGCTGCTTCAAACCCAAAGTGGTGGTCTGATGTAAAATGGTGAAGAATTTGGCGCAGTAGACAGACGGCTAAGAAAGAGGAACCGACTAAGACGTGGAGTCCGTGGAAGCCGGTGGCAACAAAGAATGTGGCACCGTAAACCCCGTCTGCAATAGTGAAGGGGGCTTCGTGGTACTCAAGGCCCTGGAGGAAGGTGAAGTACCCCCCGAGTAAGATTGTTAGAGCAAGAGACTGGATTGCTTGTTTCCGTTTTCCTTCTATGATGCTGTGATGTGCCCATGTGACAGTTACGCCAGAGGCAAGTAGGACTGCTGTGTTTAGAAGTGGAACTTCAAATGGGTCTAAGGGGGTGATGCCTGCTGGTGGTCAGAAGCCGCCTAGGTCAGGTGTGGGTGCCAGGCTTGAGTGATAAAAGGCCCAGAAGAAACCTAAGAAGAATAGAACTTCTGAGGTAATGAACAGGATTATTCCGTATCGGAGGCCTTTTTGAACGGGAGGGGTGTGGTGTCCTTGGAATGTGCCTTCTCGAACAACATCACGTCATCATTGGAAGACTGTTAAGATAAGAAGGACTGTTCCGATAGTTATTAGGGTTGTGGAGTGAAAGTGGAATCAGATAGCAAGGCCAGATGTTATCAATAGGGCAGCAATAGCCCCCGTGAGGGGTCATGGGCTAGGGTCGACTATGTGGTATGGGTGTGCTTGATGGGCCATTAAACGTTTTCTTGTAGGTAGAGGCTTAGGAGAAGTACGAAGACGTAGGCTTGAATTATAGCAACGGCTACTTCTAGTAGAGTAAGGAGGAAAAGAACTGTTGTTGTTAAAATAGCAACAACTGGTATAAGGGGAAGAAGAACAAAAGCAGCTGTTGCAATGAGTTGAATAAGCAGGTGGCCTGCTGTGAGGTTCGCCGTAAGTCGAACACCAAGAGCGAGAGGTCGAATAAATAGGCTAATTGTTTCGATGATAATTAGTACTGGAATCAGGAGGGTGGGGGTTCCTTCTGGGAGAAGATGGCCTAAAGCAACTGTTGGTTGGTTTCGCATGCCAATAATGACGGTCGCCAGTCAGAGCGGAACTGCGAGGCCGAGGTTAAGTGAGAGTTGAGTTGTAGGTGTGAAGGTGTACGGAAGGAGCCCAAGCATGTTAATAGAAATAAGGTAAAGCATTAGTGAGGCAAATAGAACCGCTCATTTGTGCCCTCCGGGGTTTAGGGGGAGGAGAAGCTGTGAGGTAAAGCCGCTAATAAATCACCCTTGAAGTGAAATTAGGCGGTTGTTTAGTCAGCGGGACACGGGGGTTGGGAAGAGCGTTCAGGGCAGGGTAATTGCGAGTGCAATTAGTGGGATACCCAGGAATACGGGGGACATAAATTGGTCAAAGAAGCTTAGTATCATGGTCAGTTTCAGGGTTCTGTTTTAGGTTTTTGTGTGCTTTGGGAGGTTGGCTCATTAGGGTAGGTATGAGCTAAGACTTTTGGGGGAATGATAGTTAAAAGGATTATTCAAGAGAAAACCAAAATTGCAAATCAGGGTGCGGGGTCCAGTTGAGGCATGTCGCTAAGGGTGGTTGTTAGGCACCAGTCTTTAGCTTAAAAGGCTAACGCTTGTACTTATTAGCTTCTTAGCGAGGCGTCTTCAATTATTAGCGAAGACCAGTTCTCAAAGTGGTCAAGTGGGACTGCCTCTACAACGACGGGCATAAAGCTATGGTTTGCCCCGCAAATTTCAGAGCATTGGCCGTAGAACACGCCGGGTCGGCTAACAATAAAGGTTGCTTGGTTTAATCGTCCAGGTACAGCGTCTACTTTTACGCCGAGGGAAGGGACTGCTCAGGAGTGCAAGACATCCTCAGCCGAGATAAGAACTCGAATTGGAGACTCTACAGGAATTACCATTCGATGGTCTGCCTCCAGTAGCCGGAATTGTCCAGGGGTTAGGTCTTGAGTTGGGATTATATAGGAGTCAAAACCGAGGTCCTGGTAGTCTGTGTATTCGTAGCTTCAGTACCACTGGTGGCCTAAGGCTTTAATTGTCAGGTGGGGGTCGTTAATTTCGTCTATTAAGTACAAAATTCGGAGTGATGGGAGAGCGATGAGAATAAGGATAATAGCTGGGAGAACTGTTCAGATAACCTCAATTTCTTGAGAGTCTAACACAAGCTTGTCGGTTAGTTGGGCCGTGACCATTGCCACAATAATATACAGTACTATTGTGCTGATGAGAATAACAATTATTAAGGCGTGATCATGGAAGTGAAGTAGTTCTTCTATTAGGGGGGAAGCTGCGTCCTGAAATCCCAGTTGTGATGGATGTGCCATTGCGTTTAAGATACGCGGGGATTGAACCCACAATTCTGCCTTGACAAGGCAGTGTTATAACGTTTTACTAGTATCTTATTGGTGTGTTGTGAAGAAAGTGACAGAGCGGTTATGTGGTTGGCTTGAAACCAATTGATGGGGGTTCAACTCCTCCCTTTCTCGTTAGCCGTTCGAATTTATACGAACTTGAACGAATGCGGGCTCTTCAAATGTGTGGTAGGGTGGAGGGCAGCCGTAAAGTCATTCAATATTAGTTGAAGTTAGTTCTACTGCCCCGACTTCTCGTTTGGCAGTAAATGCTTCTCAAATAATAAATAAAAATAAGATCACAGCAACGAGCGACATTAGCGATCCGATTGATGAGACAGTATTTCAAAGGGTGTATGCATCAGGGTAGTCTGAGTACCGGCGAGGTATACCTGCTAGGCCTAGGAAGTGTTGGGGGAAGAATGTTAGATTGACTCCCACAAACATTAGGCCAAAATGGACTTTTGTTCATGTAGAGTGTAGGGTGTAGCCTGTAAATAGGGGGAATCAGTGCACAAAGGCGGCAACGATTGCAAATACAGCTCCTATCGATAAGACGTAGTGGAAGTGGGCTACTACATAGTATGTGTCATGAAGTACAATATCAAGAGATGAGTTAGCTAAGACAATACCAGTTAGACCTCCAACGGTAAATAGGAAAATAAAGCCTAGAGCTCATAGGAGTGGGGTTTCTCATTTAATGCTTCCCCCGTGGAGGGTTGCGAGTCAGCTAAAGACTTTAACGCCGGTTGGGATGGCAATAATTATCGTGGCTGAGGTAAAGTAGGCTCGTGTGTCTACGTCTATTCCGACTGTAAACATGTGATGGGCTCATACGATGAAGCCCAGGAGTCCAATAGCCATCATAGCTCAGACCATGCCCATATAGCCAAAGGGTTCTTTCTTACCTGCATAGTATGCAACAATGTGAGAAATCATCCCGAAGCCTGGGAGAATTAAAATGTATACCTCTGGGTGACCAAAGAATCAGAATAGGTGTTGGTAGAGAATGGGATCACCCCCTCCAGCAGGATCAAAGAAGGTTGTGTTTAGGTTGCGGTCTGTTAGCAGCATCGTAATGCCAGCGGCTAGAACCGGAAGGGAAAGGAGAAGAAGGACAGCGGTAATTAATACGGCCCAAACAAATAGCGGGATTTGGTACATAGTAACTGCTGTTGGTTTCATGTTAATAATGGTGGTGATAAAGTTGATTGCTCCTAGAATTGATGAAATTCCGGCAAGGTGAAGAGAGAAGATTGTGAGGTCTACAGATGCCCCGGCGTGTGCTAGGTTACCAGCTAGAGGGGGATATACAGTTCACCCTGTTCCCGCCCCGGCTTCAACACCTGAAGAGGCCAAGAGAAGCAGGAAGGATGGGGGTAGAAGTCAGAAGCTCATGTTGTTTATTCGAGGGAAGGCCATATCGGGGGCCCCAATTATTAATGGGATGAGTCAGTTTCCAAACCCTCCAATCATAATTGGTATTACTATAAAGAAAATTATTACAAAGGCGTGTGCGGTGACGATTACGTTATAAATTTGGTCGTCTCCCAGGAGAGCCCCAGGTTGGCTTAGTTCTGCTCGAATGAGTAGACTTAGGCCTGTCCCCACTATTCCGGCTCAGGCACCAAATACGAGATAGAGGGTGCCGATGTCTTTGTGATTGGTCGAGAAAAATCAACGTGTGATTGCCACAGGTAGGATGGCTGAGTTAAGCGGTGGATTGTAGACCCATAGACAGAGGTGCAAGCCCTCTTCTTATCAAGCCCTGGGGTGTTACATGTTAGATTGCAAATCTAAAGAAGCAGACTAATCGTCTGCCGGGGCTTTTCCCGCCTTTTAGTTACTAAACTAGGCGGGAAAAGTAGATAGATGCTCGCTGGATTGGGCGCTTAGCTGTTAACTAAGATTTTGTAGGATCAAGGCCTTCCTATCTAGAAAGGCTTTAGCTTAATTAAAGTGTCTGCTTTGCATGCAGAAGATGTGGGATAGTGTCCCGCAAGTCTTAACAGGGACTGAGAGATTTTCACTCACGCTGACGGCTTTGAAGGCCGTTGGTCTAATTGCTAGCCTAAGTCCCTAAGTGATGAGGAGTGCCACGGCAGCAGGGGCTAGTGGTAGAAGAAGGGTGGTTGCTGCAGTTGAGACGGCGAGGGGGAGGGTGAATTGAGGAGAGTAAAACCGTCAGGGGGTTACACCAACGAGGTTGTTAGGGAACATTGTTAGGGTTATTGCGTACGAGAGACGCAGGTAGAAGTAAAGGCTTAAAAGGGCAGTTAATGCAGCGACGGTAGCAAGTGCTGGGAGGTCTTGTTTCGTGAGTTCTTGAAGGATGAACCATTTTGGCATGAAGCCAGTGAGCGGGGGGAGGCCACCGAGGGAAAGTAAAACAAGAGGAGCTAGGGCTGTGAGGGCAGGAGTTTTTGCTCAGGAGATCGCGAGCGCATTAACAGTGGTAGCCTTGTTTACTTTGAAGATGAGAAATGCTGAAAAGGTCATAGTAAAGTATGTGAGAAGGGCAAGGAGGCTAAGGAGTGGTGAAAATTGAAGGATAAGTATTATTCAGCCAAGGTGCGCAATCGAGGAGTAGGCAAGGACCTTACGCAACTGCGTTTGGTTAAGGCCCCCTCATCCGCCCACAAGGGCAGAAAGTAAGCCAATAATGATTAGGGGCGTGGGGTTGGTTGTTTGAATTTGGAGTAAAAGAGCAAAGGGTGCAAGTTTCTGCCAGGTCGATAGAATAAGACCGGTGGTAAGGTCTAGGCCTTGAAGGACTTCTGGGAGTCATGAGTGCATGGGTGCTAGCCCAATTTTTAGTGCTAGAGCAATGACAACCATTGTGGTGGGAAGTGGGTGGGTTATCTGTTGGATGTCTCACTGTCCTGTAAGTCAGGCGTTGGTGGTGCTAGCGAACAGGAGGGTGGCGGCTGCTGTGGCCTGTGCTAAAAAGTATTTAGTCGTGGCTTCTACTGCCCGTGGGTGGTGATGTTGGGCTATTAGTGGAATAATGGCCAGTGTATTAATTTCGAGGCCCATTCAAGCCAGAAGTCAGTGCGAGCTTGCAAATGTAAGTGTTGTACCTAGGCCCAAACCAAATAAAAGGGTGGTCAAGATGTAGGGGTTCATTAGCAAAGGCAGGATTTTAACCTACATGGTTGGGGTATGGGCCCAAGAGCTTGTTTAGCTGACCTTACTAGGAAGTGGTGTAGAGGAAGCACGAAGAGTTTTGATCTCTTCAGGTTGGGTTCGATCCCCTTCTTTCTAAGGAGTTGGGGGGACTTTAACCCCCATGATTCACTCTATCAAAGTGGCCCTTTAAATTCAGGCACAGCTCCTGCGCCTACAGTTGTGGTGGGAGGCCAGCAAATGCAATAGGGAGCGCCAAGTGTCAAATAACTAGCGCTAGCGTCAGTGGAAGAAAGTTTTTTCAAATGAGGTGCATAAGTTGATCATAACGGAATCGTGGGTAGGAGGCCCGGACTCAGAGGAAGACGACGGAGAGAAGAGCCGCTTTGGTTATGATATTGATGCTTGTTAATTCGGGGATGGACGGAATGTGGGAGGCGCCTAGGAAAAGTGTTGCGGATAGAGCATTTATCAGGAGGATGTTTGAGTATTCAGCTAAAAAGAATAGGGCGAAGGGCCCCCCAGCGTATTCTACGTTGAAGCCTGAAACAAGCTCAGATTCCCCTTCTGTTAGGTCGAAAGGTGCACGGTTTGTTTCGGCAAGGGTGGAGATGTACCACATAGCAGCCAGTGGTCAGGCGGGCACTACCAGTCAAATAGCCTCTTGGGCTGTGTTGAAGGTCTGAAGTGTGAAGCCTCCTGTAAAGATAATGATGTTAAGTAAGATGAGTCCGAGGCTCACTTCGTAGGAAATTGTTTGGGCAACAGCCCGTAGTGCCCCCACTAGAGCATATTTTGAATTGGATGCTCATCCTGACCCAAGGATGGAGTAAACTGCAAGGCTAGAAAGTGCCAGGATAAATAAAATGCCTAGGTTAAGGTCAACAACAGGGTACGGGAAAGGTATGGGGGCTCAAAGCGTAAGCGCCAGTGTGAGCGCGAGCATAGGGGCTACGAGGAACAGGACGGGCGAGGCAGTTGAGGGGCGAACGGGCTCTTTAATAAATAGCTTTAGGCCGTCAGCGATAGGTTGAAGCAGGCCGTAAGGCCCAACGATGTTAGGCCCTTTTCGGAGTTGTATGTAGCCTAGCACTTTTCGTTCAAGGAGGGTAAGGAATGCTACGGCTAGCAAGACCGGGACAATAAAGGCTAGTGGGTTGATAATATGCGTAATGAGGGTTGAAATCATAGTTAAGGAGAGGACTTGAACCTCTGTGGAAAGGGCTTAGGTCTTTTGCATTAGCCGGGCTCTGCCACCCCAACTTGCTGTTATCTCCAGCAAAATGGTTATGCCCTTTTGCCTAGTTTAGATTTTTTCATTAGGTGGGGGTGAGGCGTACCTTTAGCATGGGCCCCTTCTTTTCGGTCCTTTCGTACTAGAAAAGATCATGTCATAGATAGAAACTGACCTGGATTACTCCGGTCTGAACTCAGATCACGTAGGACTTTAATCGTTGAACAAACGAACCCTTAATAGCGGCTGCACCATTAGGATGTCCTGATCCAACATCGAGGTCGTAAACCCCCTTGTCGATATGGGCTCTAAAAGGGGATTGCGCTGTTATCCCTAGGGTAACTTGGTTCGTTGATCGGTTTTACCGGATCAGTATGGTCAGAATTTCTGCTTGTTAGAGCTGTTGCTCTGGCTTGCGGGAGAAGAAGTAACTTAGGGGTGTGCTCCCTTTCCACGTGGGGGTTTTGTATTCCCCATGGTCGCCCCAACCGAAGACATCAAGGCAGGTTCCATTTAGTTCAGGCCCTTAGCTGGGGGTATTTGACATGGTCCACCTGTGTGTCTAAAGCTCCATAGGGTCTTCTCGTCTTATGGTTTTATCCCCGCTTCTGCACGGGGAGATCAATTTCATTGACCAGGGGAAGGAGACAGTTAAGCCCTCGTTATGCCATTCATACAGGTCTTCATTTAAAAGACAAGTGATTACGCTACCTTTGCACGGTCAAAATACCGCGGCCGTTGAACTAAGTTGTCACTGGGCAGGCGGGACCTCTTATACTGTGGTTATGCAAGAGGCGATGTTTTTGGTAAACAGGCGAGGCTTGGGGTATGTTTGCCGAGTTCCTTCTCCCCCTTTTGGTCTTTCCTTTTGGGCACACCAGTGTGGGGTTAACGGGTTTACATTGGATGTTTTTCTGGCCTAAATTTGTGGTGGTTTCCAATACCCTCTTTGATTGGGGCCGTTAAGATTCGGTGGGGGGTCCGTTCCGATTTACACATGTGCAAGGAGAAAGTGGTTATACTTTCTTATTACTCATATTAGCATAGTCGTTCCTATGTGATGCATAGGAGGGCCTGTTAAATGTGGGGGACTAAGATAAGGTTATCGGTATAACGGGAGGGCTTCATGTTTGAGCTTTAACGCTTTCTGTTAAGGTGGCTGCTTTTAGGCCCACTAAAACATCTGTCCTTATTTGAATATGATCTTTATCCTGCTGGGAAAGTTGTGTCTTGTATCAAAGGGGCTGTACCCCCTTTGACTAACACCCCTGGTTTCTCATTGCGTCTGAAGGGTTAAATAAAGTGCATGAGTGGAGAATCCAGGGGGCTGAACTTCTATTCAGTTCACAGGCAACCAGCTATAACTAAGTTCGGTAGGTTTGTCACCTCTACTCAAAGCTCTTCCCACTCTTTTGCCACAGAGACGGGTTCGCCCTATAAATAGGCTGTCTTGGAGTAGCTCACTCAGTTTCGGGGTTACAAACTTTAGGTTCTCTTTGCTTGAAAGTGCTAGCTAAATCATGATGCAAAAGGTACGAGCTTTAAGCTCTGCTTCTTTAAGCTTTACTGGGCTTTTTCATCTCTCTTTCAGCTTTCCCTTGCGGTACTTTTTCTATTGCTCCAAAATTTCCTTTTTTATCGCCTGGACTTAGGGGGGAGAATGGTTTAGCTACGTGGGTGTTTCGTGCTTTAGGGGTTATGAATGGGGGTTTGTTGTGTTAAGGGGTGGGGCTAGCTAATAGGCGTCAGGGCGATCCGACTTGCACGGACGTCTTCTCGGTGTAAGTGAGATGCTGTATCTATCTTAGCTACGCTCTGATTTTTCCAAGTACACCTTCCGGTACACTTACCATGTTACGACTTTCCTCCCCTTCGCGGGTTGTTGGCTTTTAATTAGATTAGTTCAGGGGGCTTGGGGAGGGTGACGGGCGGTGTGTGCGCGCTTTAGGGCCAGTTTCAGCGGGACGCTCTACTTCCTGCTTACTGCTAAATCCTCCTTCAGCTGCATGTTTCAATGCAACATTCGTGTTTGCTATACTTAGCAAATGTAGCCCATTTCTTCCCCCCTCATTCACTACACCTCGACCTGACGTTTTGGGCTGTGCCAATTTTGCTTACTGTAAATCCTTCACAGGGTAAGCTGACGACGGTGGTATATAGGCGGATAAAACAAGAGAGGGTGAGGTTTAACGGGGGTTATCGGTTCTAGAACAGGCTCCTCTAGGTGGATGTTAAGCACCGCCAAGTCCTTTGGGTTTTAAACTGACGTTCATAATTCCCGGGCGGATATGGAGTGTATGGTGCAATCGATGTTTAGGGCTAAGCATAGTGGGGTATCTAATCCCAGTTTGTTCCTTAGCTTTCGTGGGTTCAGGATAGGTAGAGCTACTTTCGTAATTGGGTTTCATACTTTCGGGTGCGTATAACAGCTTTGAAAGCGTTCGGCTCTAGTTTAGTAAATCCCCTAACCACTCTTTACGCCGTTGTTTGTCAACTTGGGCCTCTCGTATAACCGCGGTGGCTGGCACGAGTTTTACCGGCCCTCTTAACCTTAACTAAGTCAAGTTTTCACTTATGGCTTAATATTTATCACTGCTGAGGTCCCTTGAGGGTGTGGCTAAGCAAGGCGTCGTGGGCTAGCTGGGCTTGTGCCTGATACCGGCTCCTAGTTCCCAAGCAGGGAGTTGTGGGCATTCTCACAGGGGGGCGGATACTTGCATGTGTAAGTTTAGTTAAAGTCGACAGTAAAGTCAGGACCAAGCCTTTGTGCCCCCGGGGCTTTCTAGGGCCCATCTTAACATCTTCAGTGTTATGCTTTAATTAAGCTACGTTAGC